CTACTATTTAGGCAGAATACCGTCACCCATTCTTACTAAGAAACTGAAAGAAACAGATGTAGAAATAGAAACAACTTCAGAAACGAAGGGGACTAAACAGGAACAAGAGGGATCCACCGAAGAAGATCCTTTGAATGGAAAGGAAAAAACAAAAGATGAATTCCTCTTTAAAGAGACACGATATAAAAACAGACCCATTTATGAAACTTATTATCTAAATGTGGATCGGAATCAAGAAAATTCGAAGTTAGAAATATTGAAAGAAAGAATACATTTTCAAGAAAAAAGACATTTTCAAGAAAAAAGACATTTACGCAACTTTAGCTTTCAAAAACCTATTGTGGCTATTCTTTTTGACTATAAAAACTGGACTCGGCCGGTTCGGTATCTAAAAACCAATAGATCTGACAATTCTATAACCTTAAAAAATGAAATGTCACAATATTTTTTTCATACATGTCAAAGTGCTGGAAAAGAAAGAATATCTTTTACGCATCCACCCAGTTTATCAACCTTTTTCGAAATGATAGAACGAAAGACGTCTCTGTTTACAATCGAAAAACGAAAACTCTCCTATAATGAAAATCAATTGGATAATCAGTGGAGTTATAATAATAAAGAAAAAAGAAAAAATCTAACCAAACTGTTTTTAGATAGAGTTAAGACTATAGATAAAATTTTAGAGAGTAACTCCCTTATTCTTGATGGCATCGAAAACAGAAATAGATTATGCCAATATTGCACTAATAATAAATACTTACCTAAGGTATATGACCCTTTATTAAAGGGCGCGTCCCGTGGACGTATATTAAAATTGTTTTGGCTTTCAATCAAAGATAAAATTTCCTTAGAAAGGAGTTGGATAAATAAGATTTATGGGGTATTTCTTATTATTAATTACTTAGAAGTTCAACAGGTAAAAAAAAAAAATGATAGAATTGATAAAAAATCATTAGAAAAAGAAATTCTTTTTTTGTCGAATTTAATCAATGAATTTTCTGGAAAACCAACATCCAATTTAAAAAAAAATTATTTATTTCCTGAATCTAAACAAGTAAGAATTAATTCAGAAGAAAAAAAAAAATTAGTTGAAAATGTTCAAGCCTATCCTACCAATAAAAAACTTAGACCTACCAATAAAAAACTTAGAAAACAATTAGTTCAATTAGTTGAGCTAAAAGAAATAAAAAAAAAAGTTCCTCGGTGGTCACACAAATTAATCAACAGTTTGGAACAAGAGGAAGACCAAACCGAAAAACATTTGAAAGAGCAGTCTCCGGTTCGTTCAAGAAAAAGTAAACGTGTAGTGATTTTTACTAATAACAAAAATAACCTAGAAGATAGCGAAGATAGTAATACTGATAGTAATCCCCAAGATATTAATAATTCTAATGATGAACGAAAGGAGATTGCTGTGATACGTTATTCACAACGGTCGGATTTTCGGCGAGACATAATTGCAGGCTCAATCCGAGCCCAAAGGCGTAAAACAATTATTTGTAAAGCTTTCGAAGCAAATATACATTCGCCCACTTTTTTGGATCGAATAGAAAAGGAATCCTCTTTTTTTTTTTCTATTTCCGCGCCAATAAAAAAAATTTTTCAAAAAAAGCTGTGGAAAAAGAAAAATACGGAATTACGAATTTTAGATTATACAGAGAAAAAAACAAAAGAAAGTACTAAACAAGAAAAAGCTAAAAAAAGAAAAGATGAAAAAAGAAAAAGGAGGGAAAAGCTACGTATAGAAATATACGAATCCTGGGATAGCTTTATACTCGCTCAAGTACTAAGAGGTCTTATGTTAATAACCCAATCAATTCTGAGAAAATATCTAAAATTGCCTTTATTGATAATAGTTAAAAATATTGCTCGTATACTATTATTTCAACCTCCTGAATGGGCCGAGGATTTAACATATTGGCGCAACGAAATGCATATTAAATGCACTTATAACGCCGTTCCATTTTCAGAAAATGAATTTCCTAAAAACTGGTTAACAGACGGTATTCAAATAAAGATCCTATCTCCTTTTCGTCTGAAACCTTGGCACAAACCTAAACTACGAAAAAGATATACCTATCCACTGAAAAATAACGAACAAAACTACGATTTTTTTTTTTTAACAGTTTGGGGAAAGGAAACTGAACTTCCTTGTGGGACTCCACGAAAACCACCCTCCTTTTTTGACCCCATTTTTAAAGAACTAAACAAAAAACTTAAAAAATGGAAAAAGATTTGTTTTAGGATTCTAAAAATTTTAAAAGAAAAATTTTTATTTGTTCTAAATGTCGCAAAAGAAAAAATAGGCGCGGTTATTAAAAGCATTCTTTTTCTTAAAAATCAAATAAAAAAACTAAAAATAATGAACCTAATTCCATTTTTTGGATTGAAAGAAATCAAAATATATGAATTGAGTCAAAACAAAGAAGAACAAAATTTTATAAGAAATAATGATATAATTCATGAATCATCCATTAATATTCAATCTAGGAATTGCACAAGTTGTGCATTGACAAAACAAAAAATACAAGGGCTGGCTGCTAGAACAAGCACAATGTTAAATGAAATACAAAAAATTTCAAAAGACAATAAAAAAGAATTTAGGAGCCTCCCTATAAATATTAGTTCGACCAAAATGAGATGCGATGATAAAAGAGTGGAATCGCCAAAAACTATTTTGCAACTATTAAAAAAAAGAAATGTTCGACTAATTCGTAAAACACATTTTTTAATAAACTTTTTCGTTGAAAAGATACATAGAAATATCCTTTTCTATATCAACAATATTTCTAGAATAAATGTACAACTTTTATTTTTTTTTTTTGAAACAACAAAAAAAAAAATAAATAAATACAATTCCTATACTAACTATATTTACAATAATGAAACAAATCAAGAAAAAATAGCTAAAAAAAATAAAAAAAGAACTCAAATTTTTTATACTATAACAGAGTCACTTTTTAATATTAGTAATAAAAAGTTACATTCTTTTTGTGACTTATTTTATTTGTCACAAGCATATGTCTTTTACAAATTATCACAAAACACGGCTTTGAACTTTTTTTTTTTATATAAGTTAAGATTAAGGTCTGTCTTTCAATCTAATGGAACATCTCTTTTTCTTAAAAATGAACTAAAGAATTATTTTATTGGAACACAGAAAATATTCCATTCCGAATTGAATCATAAGAACCTCCGCAATTTTCGAACACTACATCAATATAAAAAAGGGTTAAAAGATTATTATCAAGATAATTTATCTCAACTCATACCACAAGAGAGGAGAAATCGAGTAAATCGCCACTCTATAATTCAAAAAACCCTTTTTAAAAAATATTATTCATATGAAAAAAATCGATTAATTTACTTCGAAAAACAAAAAAAACAAGACAGATACGCTCTTTTATCATATAATTTTATTAAGTCTGAAGCTAAAAAGAATTCTTCTATTTCTGCATTATCTTTGCAAGTAAATCATAACCCATATCTTTTTTATAATTACGCCGAAAGTAAACACCAATCTTTTAATACCCTAATAGGAATTATGTTCAAAAATTATCTAGTAGAAGATATAGATAATATTATACATATAAAGAAAAACCAAAATAGAAAATATTTTCATTGGCTATTTCTCAATTTTTTTTTTAGAAAGAAAATCGATATTCGGGTCTCGAGAAATATGGATACTGACACTGACAGTAGTAAATATACTAAGATTAAAACTAATAATTATCAAAAAAAGGATACAATCGAAAATCAATTTCGTTTTTTTCCCACGATTCATCAAAATCAAGGGATCAACCCATCAAATAAAAAAAAAAAACTTTTTGATTGGATGAGAATAAATGGAGAAATACTAAATAGGTCCACATTGAATTTACAAATACAAATTAAGGCTTTTCCAGAATTGTGTATACTTTGTAATTCGTATAAAATTAAACCATGGGCCATACCGACCAAATTGCTCCTTTTAAATTTGAATAAAAATGTCAGTGAAAATAAAAAAACCACTGTAAAGAAAAAAAGAGAGATCTTTAGATCCATTTTTTCATTCGAAAAGGAAAAAGAAAAAGAATGCCCAATGCATACAGATTTTGAATCAACTCTATTAAACTATGAAAAAGCTATTGAAGAAAATTATGTGATGCCAAATATGAAAAAAGAGAAAAAAAAAAAACCAGCCAAGAGTGAGATCGAACGTAAGATAGACGAGTTTTTTTTTAACATACTACAAAAACATTTGCTTTTTCAATTGAGATGGAATGATTTTTTAAATAAAAGATTAATGAAAAACATTATCGTATATTGTCTCCTGCTTAGACTGCTAAACCCAAGAGAAATTACTATAGGCTCTATTCAAAGAGCGGAAATGGATGTGGGTATTTTAAAGATTCCGCAAATTTTTAATCTTCCAGAATTGATTCAAAATGGAATATTTTTTATTGAACCCCTTCGTCTGTCTCTAAAAAGGGCAGCGCCATTTATTATGCATCATACTATGGGTATTTCAATGTTTCATAACAGCAACCACACAATTACTCAAAGGTCCCGAGAAAAAAGCCTTGTTGATAAGAAGAATTCTGATGAATTAATTCCAAAGCCTCAAAAGATGACTGAAAATGGAGACAAAACTTATTATGATTTGGTTGTTCCTGAAAGTATTTTATCCCCTAGACGTCGTAGAGAATTCAGAATTCTAATTTGTTTCGATTCGATGAATCGAAATGTTATGCCTCTAAATGCGCCATTTTGGGCTAAAAATCGGGTAAAGAGAAAGAGTCACGTTTTGAATAAAAGAAAAAGAGAGACAAATACACTCATTAAATTAAAACTTTTTATTTGGCCTAGTTATCGATTAGAAGATTTCGCTTGTATGAATCGTTATTGGTTTGATACCACTAATGGCAGTCGTTTCAGTCTGCTAAGGATACATATGTATCCACGATTTGAAAAATGAATTGACCGTGTAATGCAAAAAAGTAAAATACAAATTGACTTTATTTCCCATCCTTTATTTTTATATGAAGACAAAGATAGGCACATATAACATTGTTTTATATTCCATTCTGATACATGATACAAATTCAACGACATATCAATACCTATATTTGTATCTTTTATCAGTATAGATAACCGTCTTTTTGTCTACCTATTGGAATACTATTTTCAAATTGGTAATTTTTAACAAAATTAAGCTTATTATAGTGTGTATGCAAAATAAAAAAAAGAGTCTCACCTTTTTTATTGATAAAAAAATATATAAATTTAGTAATTAAAAGCCAGTGGGGGGGGGTACGATTTCATTTTATGGTAAAAAAGCCATTCATCTCGGTTATTTCACACGAAGAAAAAGAAGAAAACAGGGGGTCTGTTGCATTTCAAATACTAAGGCTCACTAATAGGATACGAAAACTTTCTTCACATTTGGAATTGCACAGAAAAGATTATTTATCTCAGAGAGGCCTCCGGAAAATTTTGGGAAAACGCCAAAGGATGCTGTCTTATTTGTCAAAGAAAAATCGAATACGTTATAAACAATTAATTAATCAGTTAGATATTCGCGAAGCAAAAGCGCGTTAATTTGAGTTTGAAGGGTCATTTTGAATTATTTGATTTAGTGGATCTTGAATTTTAATGAACTTATTTTAACTTTTAGTAATTCATGAAAAAATGAATCGAGTAAAAACCTATGAATATACCTGCTACAAAAAATGCCCCCATGATAGTAAATATGGGACCCCACCACCCATCAATGCACGGTGTTCTTCGACTCATCGTTACTCTCGATGGTGAAGATGTTATTGATTGTGAACCAATATTAGGATATTTACACCGAGGAATGGAAAAAATTGCGGAAAACCGAACAATTATACAATATTTGCCTTATGTAACGCGCTGGGATTATTTAGCTACTATGTTCACAGAAGCAATAACCGTAAACGGACCAGAGTTGTTTGGAAATATCCAAGTACCTAAAAGAGCCAGCTATATCCGAACAATTATGTTGGAGTTGAGTCGTATCGCTTCGCATTTGTTATGGCTCGGCCCTTTTATGGCCGATATTGGGGCGCAGACTCCTTTCTTCTATATTTTCAGAGAAAGAGAATTAGTATATGATCTATTTGAAGCTGCCACTGGTATGAGAATGATGCATAATTTTTTTCGTATTGGAGGAGTAGCGTCGGATTTACCTTATGGCTGGATAGATAAATGTTTAGATTTTTGCGATTATTTTTTAACAGGAGTTGCTGAATATCAAAAACTTATTACACGAAATCCTATTTTTTTAGAACGAGTTGAGGGGGTAGGCCTTATTGGAAGCGAGGAAGTAATAAACTGGGGTTTATCGGGACCAATCCTGCGAGCTTCTGGAATACAATGGGATCTCCGTAAAGTTGATCATTATGAGTGTTATGACGAATTTGATTGGGAAGTACAGTGGCAAAAAGAAGGAGATTCATTAGCTCGATATCTAGTCCGCATTGGCGAAATGACAGAATCCATAAAAATTATTCAACAGGCTCTAGAAGGAATTCCGGGGGGGCCATATGAGAATTTAGAAATCCGATACTTTGGGAAAGAAAGGAATACAGAATGGAATGACTTTGACTATCGATTTATTAGTAAAAAACCTTCTCCTACATTTGAATTGCCGAAACAGGAACTCTATGTGAGAGTTGAAGCCCCAAAGGGGGAATTGGGAATTTTTTTGATAGGGGATCGAAGTGGTTTTCCTTGGAGGTGTAAAATTCGACCGCCTGGTTTTATCAATTTGCAAATTATTCCTCAGTTAGTTAAAAGAATGAAATTGGCTGATATTATGACAATACTAGGTAGCATAGATATCATTATGGGAGAAGTTGATCGTTAACATGATAATTGATAGAATAGAAGTACAAGATATCAGTTCTTTTTCTAGATTGGAATTTTTAAAACAGGCTTATGGAATTCTATGGATACTTATTCCTGTTTTTACTCCTGTATTGGGAATAACAATGGGTGTACTCGTAATTGTATGGTTAGAAAGAGAAATATCTGCAGGGCTACAACAACGTATTGGCCCTGAATACGCTGGGCCGTTAGGAGTTCTGCAAGCTTTAGCTGATGGGGCAAAACTACTTTTCAAAGAAAACCTCTTTCCATCTAGAGGAGATACTCGTTTATTCAGTATCGGACCTTCCATAGCGGTCATATCCATTTTAGTAAGCTATTTGGTAGTTCCTTTTGGAACTCGTCTTGTTTTATCGGATCTAAATATCGGTGTTTTTTTGTGGATTGCCATTTCAAGTATTGCTCCCATTGGCCTTCTTATGTCAGGATACGGATCAAATAATAAATATTCTTTTTTAGGTGGTCTACGAGCTGCTGCTCAATCGATTAGTTATGAAATACCATTAACTTTATGTGTGTTATCAATATCTCTACGTGCGATTCGTTAATACATAAAAATTTGTATACTTATTCCTTTCTATTTTATAGTATATAGGGCAGAACAAGTTGAGTAAATATCTTCATTTTTTATTTAATATTCAGCTGGATGAACTAAACCCGAGAGTTATATGAGTGAAAGAAAACAGCTTATATATAAACTAGCTGTAAAAAAATGAAGTCTCATTTTCTATGTATAAATGTTAAAGAGCCGAACGGAAATAAACATAAGCAAACGAAATCCTTTGCCCCAAGATCGGGGTAACCTGACTTGAAGCGGGCTAAAAAGATACACTATAGTGAGTTTTCACTATCGTTTGTTATCATACATGAATTACCTTAACGTAGCGCATGATTAAACAAAAACGAGTGGATGAGTAGAAACACCAAAATACACAAAAGATTTGTAATGGAGATTATGTAAAAGACTAAGAATATTTCTGCATAATGTACAAAGAATATTAATTGGGGCTTTAAGTTAGTAGAAATGATTAGGCAGTACTTCTTACAATTCCGATCCAGAGTATGCTCCTATCCGTCGATTAAATAAATGACTATTGGAAACGAAATAATCCTTTACTTTGTTTTGATTTTGGAAATCCACTTTTCACAGAAACAGAAAGAAGACATAGAAACGACAAAAAAAGCGAAAGAAGAATTATAGTATCAAAACTTTCTTTTTATTCTTTCTTTATACTTTTATTCGTTCTATATTCATATTTATATAGATAGAATTCAGATCATAATTTCTTAATTAATGTATAATTCTTATAGATAGAATTCAGATCATAATTTCTTAATTAATGTATAATTCTTTTCGTCTGTAAAAAGGAAGGGTTATTGATATCTTTATAATGAGTATTTGATTAAAAAATTAAGTTATTACTCAACAAATAAAATTTCAAAATATTTTTGAATTTATTAAATCAAAGGACGAGATCAATTCAGAAGTACTTTAATTTAAATAAATTCTAATTAATTTAAAAATATATAAAATTTTTAAAGTCGAACAAACAGAATTCAGTCGGTCTAATTCGGGGTCGTACAATATACTTTTACCTTATTTATCTTATAAACATATCAAAATAAAATAATAATGACTCGATCCTTAGATTTATTTAAGGTCCTCAAGGAGCCGTATGCAGTGAAAATCTCATGTACGGTTCTGGAATAGCGATGTAAACTGGGATGGTATCGCCGACTATGATTATCTAATAGTTCAAGTACTGTTGATATAGTTGAGGCACAATCAAAATATGGTTTTTGGGGATGGAATTTGTGGCGTCAACCTATAGGGTTTATTATTTTTCTAATTTCTTCCCTAGCAGAATGTGAAAGATTACCTTTTGATTTACCAGAAGCAGAAGAAGAATTAATAGCAGGTTATCAAACTGAATATTCGGGTATCAAATTTGGTTTATTTTATGTTGCTTCTTATTTAAACCTATTAGTTTCTTCATTATTTGTAACAGTTCTTTATTTGGGAGGCTGGACTATCTCTATTCCGCACATATTTATTTCTGAGTTTTTTGAAATAAATAAACCATACGGTGTTTTTGAACCGACAATTGATATCTTTATTACATTAGCTAAAACTTATTTGTTCTTGTTCATTCCTATCACAACAAGATGGACTTTACCTAGGATAAGAATGGACCAGCTGTTGAATCTTGGATGGAAATTTCTTTTACCTATTTCTCTCGGTAATCTATTATTAACAACTTCTTCTCAATTATTTTCACTGTAAAAGGCGATGATATCCTATATTTCCAACTTGGATCAAACAAGAGAAATAAACAAAAATAAAATTATATATATATATTCACGATATGTTCCCTATGGTAACTGGGTTCATGAATTATGGTCAACAAACAGTACGAGCTGCAAGATACATTGGTCAAAGTTTCATGATTACCTTATCCCACGTAAATCGTTTACCCATAACTATTCAATATCCTTATGAAAAAGTAATCACCGCGGATCGTTTCCGCGGTCGAATCCATTTTGAATTTGATAAATGTATTGCTTGTGAAGTATGTGTTCGTGTATGTCCAATAGATTTACCCGTGGTTGACTGGAAATTGGAAACTGATATTCGCAAGAAACGGTTATGTAATTACAGTATTGATTTCGGAATATGTATATTTTGTGGTAACTGTGTTGAGTATTGTCCAACAAATTGTTTAGCAATGACTGAAGAATATGAACTTTCTACTTATGATCGCCACGAATTGAATTACAATCAAATAGCTCTGGGTCGTTTACCAATAGTAGTAATTGACGATTATACAATTCGAACTATTTTGAATTCGCCTCAAATAAAAAATGAGTAAATCTTTAATTAAATAAAAATTTGGAATTCCTGAGGTTCAGTTTTGATTTAAAGAAATAAGTTTTTCTGTTTTGTTTGGTCTCAATAACTACAAATATCAACAGGTTATTCCTTGGTAAGAATTGCATCTTAATTTGGATTGAAAATTCATTAATGAATATCTCTGACATTTTTTTGAAATGGCTAGTTTCATATTCGAGCTGCTTTATTCAGGGAAACCATGAAATTTGAACAAAAACTGTACCCAGATTAATTCACACCCCCTAGGATTTAATGCAAGTATAAATTTCTTATGAATCGTCAAATCAACTCTTTTTTCTGGTCTGGTCTCAATAAGGTCATGAAATCTTTTTTTATCTCTTATCCTACATATAATGGATTTGCACGCACCCATACATGATTTTCTTTTAGTCTTTCTGGGATTAGGTCTTATCTTAGGCGGTATAGGAGTCGTATTACTTATCAACGCAATTTATTCTGCCTTTTCATTGGGATTAGTTCTTGTTTCTATATCCCTATTCTATATTCTATCAAATTCCTATTTTGTAGCTGCTGCGCAACTCCTTATTTATGTGGGAGCTATAAATGTTTTAATCATATTTGCTGTAATGTTTATGCACGGTTCAGAATATTACAAAGATTTTAATCTTTGGGCCGTTGGGAATGGGGTTACTTTGCTGGTTTGTACAAGTATGTTTGGTTTACTAATGACTACTATTACAGATACGTCATGGTACGGAATTATTTGGACTACAAGATCAAACCAGATTATAGAACATGATTTGATAAGTAATAGTCAACAAATCGGAATTCATTTATCAACAGAGTTTTTTCTTCCCTTTGAATTCATTTCGATAATTCTTTTAGCCGGTTTGATAGGTGCGATTTCCGTGGCGCGCCAATAATAAAAATTCGATCAACTTATCAACAGCAATCTAAATAAAATTTCATTCTGTGTTATCGCATTTATTTCCATAATTTAAAATTGTTTATGTCTAAAATAGAAATTTTTTTATTCGACCTATTCCAAATAGATTTATTTGTTCCATACTTTAGTTTTTATATTATATTCTCGTAAATTGAATGGGTTGCTTTGTTATTCATGTTATATTGAAATGAATCGAAATTAATAAGGAGTTGTTCAATGATGCTGGAACATGTACTTGTTTTGAGTGCCTACTTATTTTCTATCGGTATCTATGGATTGATCACCAGCCGAAATATGGTTAGAGCTCTTATGTGTCTTGAACTTATACTGAATGCAGTTAATATAAATTTAGTAACATTTTCTGATTTTTTTGATAGCCGCCAATTAAAAGGAAATATTTTCTCCATTTTTGTTATAGCCATTGCAGCCGCCGAAGCAGCTATTGGACCTGCTATTGTATCGTCAATTTATCGTAATAGAAAATCAATTCGTATCAATCAATCAAATTTGTTAAATAAGTAGTATGAATGTATTAACCATACAAATTAGAATATTCATAAATTCGAATTAGCGTGTATTATACATTCTGTATGACCATGTTTGCGAAAATATAATAAATCAAAGTATCTTGGTTCTCTCCCATGAGTCGATCCATAAGTAGATTGATTAGAAAAATTCTGAGAAATCTAAATCATTGATTCATCTAGTATCTAAATATATGATTCATTTAAAAGTTTACTAGATCGAAAATTTATTAAAAAACAAAATAAATAGATCCAATGTCGCATTCTGTAAAGATTTATGATACGTGTATAGGGTGTACTCAATGTGTCCGAGCTTGCCCCACGGATGTATTAGAAATGATACCTTGGGACGGGTGTAAAGCTAAGCAAATTGCTTCTGCTCCAAGAACAGAGGATTGTGTGGGTTGTAAAAGATGTGAATCCGCCTGTCCAACGGATTTCTTGAGTGTTCGGGTTTATTTGTGGCATGAAACAACTCGAAGTATGGGTCTAGCTTATTGATACGTTTCAAAAACCCCGACTTGAATACGACTACATTTGAATTTTTTACCTTTACCGACAAAAGCGCGTACTCAAAAACATATATTTTTTGAGCACGCGCTTTTCTGGTCCAAGTGTATCTTATTTTTACTACGAATTTTTTTCCTTGGTTAACGATAGTTGTAGTTTTTCCAATATTTGCGGGTTCCCTAATTTTCTTTTTTCCTCAGAGAGGAAATAAGGTAATTAGGTGGTATACTATTTCTATATGTATAATAGAACTCCTTCTAACAACCTATACATTTGGGTATCATTTCCAATTGGACGAGCCGTTAATCCAACTCATAGAGGATTATAAATGGAGCCTTTTTTTTGATGTTTCCTGGAGATTGGGAATAGATGGAATTTCTATAGGACCCGTTTTGCTGACGGGGTTTATCACTACTTTAGCTACTTTAGCGGCTCGGCCGGTTACTCGAGAGTCCCGATTATTCCATTTTCTGCTGTTAGCAATGTATAGCGGTCAAATCGGACCATTTTCTTCCCAAGACATTTTACTTTTTTTCATCATGTGGGAATTAGAATTAATTCCAGTTTATCTACTTATAGCCATGTGGGGAGGAAAGAAACGTTTGTATTCAGCGACAAAATTTATTTTGTACACTGCGGGAAGTTCCGCCTTTTTATTAATGGCAATTCTAGGTATTTGTTTAGCTGGTTCTAATGAACCAACATTAAATTTTGAAACATCAGCTAATCAATCGTATCCCGTAGAACTCGAAATTCTCCTCTATATTGGATTTTTTATTGCTTTTGCTGTTAAATCGCCGATTATACCCTTACATACTTGGTTACCAGACACTCATGGAGAGGCACATTACAGTACTTGTATGCTTCTAGCTGGGATCTTATTAAAAATGGGAGCATATGGGTTGGTTCGGATAAATATGGAATTATTGCCCCGCGCCCATTCTCTATTTTCTCCTTGGTTGATGATAATCGGCACAATTCAAATAATCTATGCAGCTTCAACATCTCCTGGTCAGCGTAATTTAAAAAAAAGAATAGCTTATTCCTCCGTATCTCATATGGGTTTCATAATTATAGGACTTGGTTCTATAAGCGATACAGGACTCAACGGGTCCATTTTACAAATAATTTCTCATGGATTTATTGGCGCTGCACTTTTTTTCTTGGCAGGAACCAGTTATGATCGAATACGTCTCGTTTATCTCGATGAAATGGGCGGAATGGCTATCACAATTCCAAAAATATTTACGACTTTCAGTATGTTATCAATGGCCTCGCTTGCATTACCGGGCATGGGCGGTTTTGTTGCAGAATTGATAGTATTTTTTGGAATACTTACCAGCCCAAAATATCTTTTAATGTCCAAAATCCTAATTACTTTTGTAATGGCAATTGGAATAATATTAACTCCTATTTATTCATTATCTATGTTACGTCAGATGTTCTATGGATACAAGCTTTTTAATGTCCCAAACTCGTATTTTGTTGATTCTGGGCCGCGAGAATTGTTTCTTTCGATATCTATTCTTTTACCTGTAATATCTATTGGTATTTATCCAGATTTCGTTTTCTCACTATCGGTTGATAAAGTCGAAGCTCTTCTATCTAATTTTTTTTATCCATAGTTTTCATGAGGAAACTAAAAACTCAAACAAAAATCTTATGATTTTAAAAATTGTTTCTTGGACAACGAAAAATAAGTACTTTTTCTTCTCTGAAGTTGGAGTAAAATAAATGGGAGTTTTATTATAACTATGTATGTAATCAAGCGAGAACCTTTTGAATCAAGTAATAGAAATGAAAAAAAGAAAAGGGTTCTCGCTTGATTACACCAAGTTTTCTTAATATATACTTATACTTTCCTATGTTTATTTTTCAAGTACTTTCTCCAATTCAATTAGATGTTAATGTAAATGAACCATAACTATGTAACCCTATTCCTAATAAATTAACCCCAAAATAGCATATCCAAATTATAAGAAAGCCCATCGAGGCCACAATTGCGGAATTTTCACTTTTAAAAATTTTATTTGTTCTAATATGTAAATAAATTGCAAATACGGTCCAAGTAATAAATGCCCAAGTCTCCTTTGGATCCCAATTCCAATATGACCCCCATGCTTCATTAGCCCATACTGCTCCCGAAAGAATACCTATCGTTAAAAAGATAAAACCTAGACTAATAATACGATAACTCAAAAAATCCAATTGTTCAATCAATTGAAACCGGTAATAATTCCTAGAAAAAATAAAATAAGTTTTTATTAAACGATTCTTTTTTTCTATTATGTATTGAATCTCGCCTGGCGAAAACGGTTCATTTACGAAATTTTTTATTTTAATAAAATTAAGTATGAAATTTTGAAATGTAATAACTAGAAGAGCTAGTGATAATAATGATCCGCATAAAAGAGCTGCATAGCCCAATACCATCATACTTACGTGCATCATTAACCAATGGGATTGAAGAGCGGGTACTAATATTTCGGATTGATTCATTTCAGTTAAAAGGCCTGAAGTAGCAAAACCTTGGGTAAAAATAGCACTTGGCGCGGTTATTGCGTTTAAATTTAAATAGGTTTTCATTTTTTTGAAATACGGAACCATATGAATACTGGAGAAACTCCATGAAAGAAAGATTAATGATTCATATAAATTACTTAATGGTAAATGTTGCAAATAAATCCAACGAGTAACTAATAATCCTGTTATACAGGAAAAAGTAGTCATCATCCCCTTTTCTGACGAATCAGAGAGTCCTACGATTTCATCTACTAATAAGATTAGCAAATGAATTGTAATTACAATTGAAACGACTGAAAAGGATATATGTGTAAATATATGCTCTAAAGTAGAAAATATCATAACAAATTTTAAATAAAAAAAAGGGGGGGGGGTTCAATTCAATTTCAATTATAGGATAATTGAATTGAACTCGGTAGTTGAACTTAGTATAGTACTTACTTTTTTAGAAGATGACATGCCGCCACTCGGACTCGAACCGAGATGCTTTAGCACTGCTTCCTAAGAGCAGCGTGTCTACCGATTTCACCATAGCGGCTTGTTCGAAATGATAATAACCCCCTTTATTTTCAATTGTCGAGAGTGAAGTAGTCAATTCAATATATATTTATTGATTGATCTTCGAGTGGAAACATAGGATCTAAAATTTGCGTATTCATATTCGTCCTATAATCACTTAAAAAAGGAAAGGGCTTTTATTTTTTTAATATCGATGGGGATTCTTATTTTCCCCATCATAAAAACGATAAAACATACTCAAAAGAAAGGTTAAATCTTCTTCTTGTGTTTATTCCTTATTTCAAAGAAACAAAAATTTTTGAATTATAAAAACAAAACATTAGAGAGTATAGATTTTTCTTTTTAATTATATTTATAAATTTTTACTTATATATATATGAATATAAATTTATTCTAATAAAAAAAAAATACAAATTTTTTGTAAATTTTTTCTAACTTATAATATAAAACTTATAAAGACATTATAAACAATTTACAATTAATTAGAAACAAATTAGACTGGCTGCTTTTCGAATCAAAACAACTCAGGTTTTTCCAATCTTTAATTATTTATTTGGTGCATAAAAAAAACTTTTTGAATTCCTTGTAGAAAGAGATTTACCTAATGAAAAAGCTTTCAATGCTGCCCAATAGCCTTTCTTTTTCCAAAGATTTTTACGAATACGTTTTTTTGAGATAGAAGTACGTTTTTTCGGAACTGCCATTAAAAAATTGAATAAGTTTTTAATTGCTGTAGTTGGATGTCAAAGACATCTATTATCTATTGTTCAAAAAACCAATTGTTTTTTACTATTAATTATCCATTTCTTTTCTAGCGAGTATACCCCCTAGAAAAAAATTGCGTAAATATAGTAAAAAAAAGACTATATACCCTTCTTTATAGCTCTGTATAATTTATTTTTGTTGTCCTACATGTATTTATACCGGTAATAAAATGAGCTAAAATAAAAAAAAATAGAAACTTTTAATAAACCAACCCCCGCACCTTATTAATTTTAAATTTAATTGTACAGGCTCACACAAAGAGTACTTTTAATTTGTATCTAATTTTTATTTTAAAATGTGCAAGAGCCTCGTATTTAATCTATTAAATTTATAAAAGTTTTTTTATTAATTCCTCCTTTTAATTTTAGGGAACGCCGAGTTTTGGATGTTATGGTTTGAAGACCCTAGCCTTTACTAAAAAAAGACATTTCTTTTTTTACAATAAAAGACAATCAATTCAGTATAAGCCAACAAAAAAAATAACTTTTCTGGTTAAAATTCTAGTTTTTTTTTATTCAGGTCAAAAACTTATTTTGGTGTAATTTTTTATCCTTGTTCTATAGATATATAAATTATTGTAATAATACGTACTAATAATAAAGTCGATAAAATTCTATATTTTAATATTTTTTTTTTATTAACCGACCCCTTTCATTAAAAAAAAACTAATAGCCGTTAAATCAGAAACAATTAATTAAGATAAAAATAATTTTTTTTATGCAATATACATATCAATATTCATGGATTATACCTTTTATTCCCCTTCCAGTTCCTATATTAATAGGAGTAGGACTTCTACTTTTTCCCACGGCAACAAATGATCTTCGCCGTATGTGGGTTTTTCCTAGTATTTTATTCTTAAGTCTAGTTATGATTTTTTCAACCTATCTGGCTATTCAACAAACGAATAACCCGTCTATCTATCTATCTATATGGTCTTGGACTATCAATAATGACTTTTCTTTAGAATTTGGTTATTTAGTTGACCCACTTACTTCTATTATGTTAATATTAATCACTACTGTTGGAATTATGGTTCTTATTTACAGTGACAATTATATGTCTCACGATCAGGGATATTTGAGGTTTTTTGCTTATATGAGTTTTTTCAATATGTCAATGTTAGGATTAGTTACTAGTTCTAATCTGATACAAATTTATTTTTTTTGGGAATTCGTCGGAATGTGTTCTTATCTATTAATAGGGTTTTGGTTCACCCGGCCTACTGCAGCGAATGCTTGTCAAAAAGCGTTTGTGACCAATCGCGTTGGAGATTTTGGTTTATTATTAGGAATTTTAGGGTTTTATTGGATAACGGGCAGTTTAGAATTTCGGGATTTATTTGAAATATTCAATAACTTGGTTTATAATAATGAAGGTAATTTTTTATTTTATACTTTGTGTGCCTTTCTATTATTTGCTGGTGCAATTGCTAAATCTGCTCAATTTCCCCTTCATATATGGTTACCCGATGCCATGGAAGGACCTACCCCTATTTCAGCTCTTATACATGCTGCTACTATGGTAGCGGCCGGAATTTTTCTTGTCGCCAGGCTTCTCCCGCTTTTAATAGTTTTACCTTCCATAATGAATCTAATAGCTTTGATAGGTATAATAACCTTACTTTTAGGGGCCACTTTAGGTCTTGCTCAAAAAGATATTAAGAGGGGTTTAGCTTATTCTACAATGTCTCAATTGGGCTATATGATGTTGGCTCTCGGTATGGGTTCTTATCAAGCGGCTTTGTTTCATTTGATCACTCATGCTTATTCCAAAGCATTGTTGTTTTTAGGCTCCGGATCCATTATTCATTCAATGGAAACTATTGTTGGCTATTCTCCAGATAAAAGCCAGAATTTGGGTCTTATGGGAGGCTTAAGAAAACAGGTACCCATTACAAAAACATCTTTTTTAGTAGGTACACTTTCTCTTTGTGGTATTCCGCCTCTTGGCTGTTTTTGGTCCAAAGAT